CCCATCAAATAGAGATTTTTGCTTTCGACCCTATTTCGATTGTTAATACGATTACGATATATAAGGACCGCTACTGCAAGCAGTACTACTACACCTTTGATCGTGAAATATCGATTGTTTGTTGAACCCTGTGAATCGCGTGAAAGTAGGATACTCCAAATTCGGGGGTCAAAGAGTTTCATAAAACGTTCTTGGTGGAAAAAAATGTGAGTGAAAGATCCCACGGAATCGAATTTGGTCCACGAATCTAAGAAATAGTGAGAATTCTTGATCTCTCTCAATATCTCTCTCAATTCGAAGATCCAGGATTTTAATGGATGTCGTTTCACTGCTTCCTGCTTCATTGATTCCTCCTAAGGATTTCATTTAAATTGGAATTTGGTTATTCACGATGTACGACGATCCCCGTTACGCATCCATGGCTGAATGGTTAAAGCGCCCAACTCATAATTGGCAAATTCGTAGGTTCAATTCCTGCTGGATGCACGCCAACGGGAACGTTCAATACGTCTATTGGAATTGGCTCTGTATCAATGAAATCTCATCATCCATACATAACGAATTGGTATGGTATATTCATACCATAACATATGAACAGTAAGAAATAGAATTCTTATCGATACTGGAACTCATAGGGAAGAAAATGGATTTATGGATGGAATCAAATATGCAGTATTTACAGACAAAAGTATTCGGTTATTGGGGAACAATCAATATACTTCTAATGTCGAATCAGGATCAACTAGGACAGAAATAAAGCATTGGGTCGAACTCTTCTTTGGTGTCAAGGTAATAGCTATGAATAGTCATCGACTCCCGGGAAAGGGTAGAAGAATGGGACCCATTATGGGACATACAATGCATTACAGACGTATGATCATTACGCTTCAACCGGGTTATTCTATTCCACCTCTTAGAAAGAAAAGAACTTAAATCAAAATACTTAATAACACGGCGATACATTTATACAAAACTTCTACCCCGAGCACACGCAATGGAGCCGTCGGCAGTCAAGTGAAATCCAATCCACGAAATAATTTGATCTATGGACAGCGTCGTTGTGGTAAAGGTCGTAATGCCAGAGGAATCATTACCGCAAGGCATATAGGGGGAGGTCATAAGCGTCTATACCGTAAAATCGATTTTCGACGGAATGAAAAAGACATATCTGGTAGAATCGTAACCGTAGAATACGACCCTAATCGAAATGCATATATTTGTCTCATACACTATGGGGATGGTGAGAAGAGATATATTTTACATCCCAGAGGGGCTATCATTGGAGATACCATTGTTTCTGGTACAGAAGTTCCTATCTCAATGGGAAATGCCCTACCTTTGAGTGCGGTTTGAACCATTGATTTACGTAATTGGAAGTAACCAATTAGGTTTACAACGAAACCTAGAAATCGATCACTGATCCAATTTGAGTACCTCTACGGGATAGACCTCAACAGAAAACTGAAGAGTAATGGCAGCAAGTGATTGAGTTCAGTAGTTCCTCATATAAAATTATTGACTCTAGAGATATAGTAATATGGAGAAGACAAAATTGTTTGAAGCACCGATAGAGCCGGAAGCGCCCCTTGTTTCAAAGAGAGGAGGACGGGTTATTCACATTTCATTTGATGGTCAGAGGCGAATTGAAAGCTAAGCAGTGGTAATTCTACCCCCCCGGGAAAAATAGAGATGTCTCCTACGTTACCCGTAATATGTGGAAGTATCGACGTAATTTCATAAAGTCATTCGGTCTGAATGCTACATGAAGAACATAAGCCAGATGAAGGAACGGGGAGACCTAGGATGTAGAAGATCATAACATGAGTGATTCGGCAGATTTGGATTCCTATATATCCACTCGTGTGGTATTTCATCATACGATTCATATGAGATCCATCTGTCTAGATATCATCATATACATCCAGAAAGCCGTATGCTTTGGAAGAAGCTTGTACAGTTTGGGAAGGGATTTTGATTGATCAAAAAGAAGAATCTACTTCAACCGATATGCCCTTAGGCACGGCCATACATAACATAGAAATCACACTTGGAAAGGGTGGACAATTAGCGAGAGCAGCGGGTGCTGTAGCGAAACTGATTGCAAAAGAGGGTAAATCGGCCACATTAAAATTACCATCTGGGGAGGTCCGTTTGATATCCAAAAACTGCTCAGCAACAGTCGGACAAGTGGGTAATGTTGGGGTGAACCAGAAAAGTTTGGGTAGAGCCGGATCTAAGTGTTGGCTAGGTAAGCGTCCTGTAGTAAGAGGAGTAGTTATGAACCCTGTAGACCATCCCCATGGGGGTGGCGAAGGGAGGGCCCCAATTGGTAGAAAAAAACCCGCAACCCCTTGGGGTTATCCTGCGCTTGGAAGAAGAAGTAGAAAAAGGAATAAATATAGTGATAGTTTGATTCTTCGTCGCCGTAGTAAATAGGAGAATATTGAAAATAGAATATGTTTCCTCATCTTTACAAAAAAAAGGAGTAATTAGCTGTGACACGTTCACTAAAAAAAAATCCTTTTGTAGCTAATCATTTATTGATAAAAATTGCGAAGCTCAACACGAGGGCAGAAAAAGATACAATCGTAACTTGGTCCCGGGCATCTACCATTATACCCACAATGATCGGCCATACAATTGCTATTCATAATGGAAAGGAACATTTGCCTATTTATATAACAGATCGTATGGTAGGTCACAAATTGGGAGAATTTGCACCTACTCTGAATTTCCGGGGGCATGCGAGAAACGATAATAAATCTCGTCGTTAATATATTAATTAATAAAGTGGATACGGGTGCTCATCGTTTATTGGTGGGAGGTGAACCTTATGATAAAGAGTGACCCAGATGTAGAAGTATACGCTTTAGGTCAACATATACGTATGTCTGCTCATAAAGCGCGAAGAGTAATTGATCAGATTCGTGGGCGTCCCTACGAGGAAACACTTATGATACTAGAACTCATGCCTTATCGAGCGTGTTATCCCATTTTAAAATTAGTTTATTCTGCAGCAGCAAATGCTAGTCACAATATGGGATTCAACGAAACGGCTTTAATCATTAGTCAAGCTGAAGTTAATGAAGGTACTAGCATGAAAAAGTTAAAACCCCGAGCCCGAGGACGTAGTTATCCGATAAAAAGACCCACCTGTCATATAACTATTGTATTGCAAGATACATCTAAAGATAAAAACTATTTCATATGGTTAAGAAAATATGGATGGGTATATAAAGATAAGTATACAGATGTCATAGAGAGGTATCTATATATGATGGATCATATGCTATATCGTAACAGAATGACGTGGGCTAATAGAGAAATGATATGGACTTATAGAGATAGCGAGGTGCTATGGGACAAAAAATAAATCCACTCGGTTTCCGACTTGGTACAACCCAAAGTCATCATTCTGTTTGGTTTGCACAACCAAAAAGTTATTCCGAGGGTCTCCAGGAAGATCAAAAAATACAGGATTGTATCAAGAATTATGTACAAAAAAATAGGAAAATATCCTCGGGTGCCGAGGGAATTGCACGCATAAAGATTCAAAAAAGAATCGATCTGATCCAGGTCATAATATATATGGGATTCCCAAAATTGTTCATAGAGGGCAGCCCGCGAGGAATTGAAGAATTACAGAGCAATGCACAAAAAGAATTTCATTCTGTGAACCAAAAACTTAACATTGCTATCACAAGAGTTGAAAAACCGTATGGACAACCTAATATTCTTGCAGAATTTATAGCCGAACAATTAAAGAATAGAGTTTCGTTTCGAAAGGCAATGAAAAAAGCTATTGAATTAACTGAAAAAGCAGATACAAAGGGAATTCAAGTACAAATTGCAGGGCGTATCGACGGAAAGGAAATAGCACGTGTCGAATGGATCAGAGAAGGTAGGGTTCCCCTACAAACCATTCGAGCCAAAATTGATTATTGTTCCTATACAGTTCGAACTATCTATGGGGCATTAGGAATCAAAATTTGGATATTTGCAGACGAGGAATAATGGGCCTTTCGTTGTCTTTCTGTTCCATCCATCCGGCAATTGAATAAAAAATCACAAACTCGTTCATTTTTTTCCGTTCAATCAAAAAATGAGAATTTTTTCGAATTCTTAATTCTATAGGGTTGAATAACAATTCGATTGACTCCATCTCCATATAATTGCTATGCTTAGTGTGTGACTCGTTGGTTTTTTATTTAGAGTTAGGTTAGGATTAAAAAACAAAGGGCCATCCCCTAGTATGAACTAATAACTATATAACTAATAACCAGCTCATTGCTTCGTATTATCTGGATCCAAGGAACCAGTCGCTATATGATGTATTGATCATATTGTTGTAGCAACTGAAGCATTTTTTTTTACATAAAAGAAAAATCAATCTATAAGGTTGTGAAGCAAAAACAAAGGGATATGGATAAATGGAGGGGTGAGAGAAAGAAAGAAAAAGAATAGCAATGATATATGATTCCAATATGTATGGTCTATGAACTATCTTATAAAAGGCAATGTAATAAAGCATTAATGTATTCGTCCATAATTAATAATTAGATTCGATGAATATGAATACAATTTATACGAAAAATCAAAAAGAATAAAGAGCGCCGAGTCAATAAAGACTGAGAAGATTGATTCAGGAACAAATTTTATTAGGAGCTCCATTGCAGAGTTCGGGCCTAGTCATTAATCGAGAAGCGATGGGAACGACAGAACCTGTGACTGAGGAAGATTCCCTTGAAAACGAATCCTAATGATTCATTGGGTGGGATGGCGGAACGAGCCAAGAACCAATTCATTTATTCTGATAGGTCATGGAACGCCCCTACGAATGAAAGGGATGTTGAAAGAGCAAATATTCGCCCGCGAAAGCCTTACTGGATTGCTAAGTTTTGGGCAATTCAATAAAAATAAATAAAATAAAGGTAAAAATGAGGATTCATTAATTATAAAATTGAATTTCTCATTTTATTTTATTTTATTCCTACGTGTACGTGACAGATTATATCTCAAAAAATTCCATGATTCATTATTCATTCAATTCAAAATCAAAATATATACAATATTATTTAATCGTTTCATTCGCGAGGAGCTGGATGAGAAGAAACTCTCATGTCCAGTTCTGCAGTAGAGATGGCATTGAGAAACAACCATCAACTATAACCCCAAAAGAACCAGATTTCGTAAACAACATAGAGGAAGAATGAAGGGAATATCTTATCGAGGCAATCGAATTTGTTTCGGCGGATACGCCCTTCAGGCACTTGAACCCGCTTGGATCACATCTAGACAAATAGAAGCGGGGCGGCGAGCCATGGCACGATATGCGCGTCGTGGTGGAAAAATATGGGTACGTATATTTCCAGACAAACCTGTTACAGTAAGGCCTACCGAAACACGTATGGGTTCGGGGAAAGGATCTCCCGAATATTGGGTATCCGTCGTTAAACCGGGTCGAATACTTTATGAAATGGGTGGAGTATCAGAAATTGTAGCCAGAGAAGCTATTTCTATAGCTGCGTCCAAAATGCCTATACGAACTCAATTCGTTATTGCGGGATAGGGATATGGAACGAAAGGAAAGGGGCCTTGTGATGAAAAAACCGCAGTTTTTTTATTTCTGGACAAACAATCTTTTTTTCTTCGCCCTTTAGTTAGTTAGCATTGAAAGAAAAAAGAGAAAAATAATAAGAATGATATGATTCAACCTCAGACCTATTTAAATGTAGCGGACAACAGCGGGGCTAGAGAATTAATGTGTATTCGAATCATAGGAGCTAGTAATCGCCGATATGCTCATATTGGTGACGTTATTGTTGCTGTAATCAAAGAAGCAGTTCCCAATATGCCTCTACAAAGATCAGAAGTGATCAGAGCTGTAATTGTACGTACATGTAAAGAACTCAAACGTGACAATGGTATGATAATACAATATGATGACAATGCAGCAGTTGTCATTGATCAAGAAGGAAATCCAAAAGGAACTCGAGTTTTTGGTGCGATCGCTCGGGAATTGAGACAGTTGAATTTTACTAAAATAGTCTCATTAGCTCCTGAGGTATTATAAATAGATTCTAAATAAATACTAATAGATGAAAACATAATAAAACATAAAAAAAGGGAGGTTCATAGTAAGATATCTGAACTGAATTAGATTCCATTAATTAGTAGAATGTATTAGTAGATTGTTTCTCACGCATATACCTTTAATAATTCATGAAAAAAAAAAGAGTAGAGCATGCTGATTATATAAAAACCCGGAGGCACAAATAATTATAGTTCATCATGGGTAGGGACACTATTGCCGAAATAATAACTTCTATACGAAATGCTGACATGGATAAAAAAGGAACGGTTCGAATAGCATCTACAAATATCACTGAAAACATTGTTAAAATACTTCTACGCGAAGGCTTTATCGAAAATGTGAGAAAACATCGAGTAAGCAATAAATATTTCTTGGTTTCAACTCTGCGACATAGAAGGAATAGAAAAGGGCCATATAGAACTGTTTTAAAACGTATCAGCCGACCCGGCCTACGAATCTATTCCAACCATCAACGAATTCCTAGGATTTTAGGAGGAATGGGTATTGTAATTCTTTCGACTTCTCGAGGTATAATGACAGACCGAGAGGCTCGACTAGAAGGAATCGGGGGAGAAATTTTGTTATATATATGGTGATCTTTATGATCTACGAATTGCATCCGTAGGAAAACTTCCTATTTTTTTTTTTGAAAAAAGAGGAAGGGTTGTCTAATATCACTCCTACTCCATGAGTTGATAATTAAAGGGGTTACCTGGAATGAAAGAACAAAAATGGATTCATGAAGGTTTAATTACTGAATCACTTTCCAATGGTATGTTTCGGGTTCGTAGTGACTTTTCAACATTCCTCTCGTTCGGATACAATCGGAGGTTAAAAATTTCAAGAGACTTATTTTCTTTTCTTCGAAGGAGTAGATTCAAAATGAAAATTAAGGAGTAACAA